CTCGCTTGGGCTGCTTTAATGGTAGTCTTTACATTTTCCCTTTCACTCGTAGTATGGGGAAGGAGTGGACTCTAGAGGTACTACTAATTGAGTAATTGATTGAGTAATCGAATTGTATCAATTGTTTAATTGATCGTTTTGCGAAGCCTTAAAAAAATGTCTCTGTTTCAAAATTATACTGTAACTGGAATACAGTAATGAATAAGAAAAGACAATAATGAATAATAACCATTCTATTAAACAATGAATGATTACCATAGTTGTATTTCGAAACTCGAATCCACACATGATAGGAAATTTATTCCAACCGAATTCTTCCTAAATTTTATATTTTTATGAACCGGCTCTTACCAGAATTATGGATATTACAATGAGAAAAACCAATCCCTATTATTTTTCTATTTTTTTTTATTTTATTTATTTTATTTTTATGTAGTATATACTCATACTATTCTTCTCTTCCTCCATTGGTTCTTTTCTTTCTTTCGATGGATCCCGGTATACGTATATAAAATTGTCAGAGATTATTTTGGATTGATCGAAATCCATATAAATAAATAGATGTAGCGAAAAAAATAAATAGAATTATAGAATTAAAGTGCTATTTAGATGTAGTATTGAGACGTACATATATTAGATGTACATACATATTGTAAATTGGTCCGTATTACTATATTATATTATTATATTATATAAAGTAAAGATTATATAAATTATATTATATTAAAGTAAAGATTATATATTATATAAAGTAAAGCCTATATTATATCTGTATACAATACTATATAATATAGTGTGTAGAAAGAACTATATATATATATAGTTCTTTCTACACACTATCTCAGATCTCAGACACTTCTGATTCCAGGCCGATCATTTCATTTAATTTAAAATTTGGAGTTTAAATCCCTTTCTTTCAATTCTTCAATCATTGACAAGAACTAATAATTCAAGTTTCATTCAAATTAATCATTTTGACTGACTGTTTTTACGTAGATGATAAGTAAAAAGGCGGTAGGAACTAGAATGAACAGTGCAGTAGCAATAAATGCGAGAATATTGACTTCCATAATCTCATTTTTTTTTTATTTTTTGCTTCGCAATAACTCGGGATCTAATCCCATAGAGATGAGAAATTTGACTCCTGTAAATTCAATAGGGTGAATTGTATCCTGATGATACTGAATCGGATAAATATTATGAATAACAATATATCTGATCTATCAAATCGATTAATCGTCGAAAATTGAATAGTATAACATAGGAAGATCCTTTATCCATATTAAATCAAAAATGGGATTCCTAATCCAATTCCAATATAGAATCCTATTGAATTTTTCATCCTTTTCCATCCTTTCTTTTCTATAACCTACCCTCTTCCTTATACAATTATCCTTCCTTATACTTAACTTATACATACAATTAATTATCTGATGAGTTATCATATGACCAGTATTCAATAGGTCACACGTATACCCAAACAGTAGAAGTGAGATGGAAAAGGACGGGTTAAAAGATCTAATATTCCAACAGATTTATTAAAAAAAGGGGGGCGTTGCTTGGTCTTTTATTTTATTTTATTAATATAATATCCTCTTCTCTTTCTTGGATTGGGGCGGGAACGCATACATCAAAAATTCAGCATGCAATTTGAATGAGAATGAGATAGATTTTTTTCAATTAGTAATTGAGGATACACAAGTCGGAACTAGAAAAGGGTGCGGTTTAAAAAAGTGCTCTGTTCTGTCGAGGTAATTATGTTAAGTTCATTGTGTATTGTACAACAAAAGGATACAATTTGTGTATGTACTCCTGGTAAAAATATGGGCACTCTACTTCATTTCATTGTTCAAGAACAGTCGAAAAAGAAAGTCAGACGAATATGGTATCTCTTAAAATACTGAATAGAGTAATATCACCGGTCGTACCAATCAATCTAGATATGTCTCTCCCTTATCAATCAGTACTATTCTGCATCGATACTAGTGGAAGAAATTTAAATTCCCGTATTTGTCTGATGATAAATGTGAAACGAAAAACAAAAGAAATAAGGATATCCACTGGGATTATATCTTGTTCCCTATCCCCCTTTTTACAGAAAAAGAAGAGATTAATTGAGAAATTCATCGGATCCTAGTTCGGGACTGACGGGGCTCGAACCCGCAGCTTCCGCCTTGACAGGGCGGTGCTCTGACCGATTGAACTACAATCCCAGCGAGGTGTATGGCATACATATTCTTATGGTTTCATAAGAACATTCTATTCGTCGTGTTGTAACAGAGACACAAATGATATACTAATATCATATCCACATAGATATGAACTATAGCGAGAGTCAAATGGATTACTAGTAACCGGTGGTTTTTTTATTGCCAAAAATGGATAATTTTTTTTTTAATTAGAAAAATATGGATAGAGCAAAAAAAAATTGACTCTTAATCTTTATTTCTACGGATCGGACATTTCTGTTTCTGAAGGACAAATAAAATTGGTTAGATCATACTCATGGAGCGGCGAATTATTGGGCCGAGCTGGATTTGAACCAGCGTAGACATATCGCCAACGAATTTACAGTCCGCCCCCATTAACCGCTCGGGCATCGACCCAGGAAGAATTAATTCTAGGCTTAGTGATAATCCATGATCAACTTCCTTTCGTAGTACCCTACCCCCAGGGGAAGTCGAATCCCCGCTGCCTCCTTGAAAGAGAGATGTCCTGAACCGCTAGACGATAGGGGCATATCTGCCCGACCATCAGCATACTATGCTGATAGTATGATCAGTTTTTTGGAATTGTCAATATTATATATAATGAAACGAAGTATAGTATAGGATGAATGGACCATCCCATACTATCCATAGTATTATATTATACTATATATAATATAATGAATATATTGAAAATATAATGAATATAATGAAACAAAGTATAGTATAGGAATAGGATTCCTTCAGTTCGGGCAGTGATTGGTCCGACAGAAAAAAAGGGGTAAAACCTCATTTAATTTATTTTTTTTTCATTCAATTTTAACTCATTGCTTCGTTCATCGTTCAGATGAGATATGCCTATCACTATCTCACACTAAACCAGAAAATTCGAAAACGATAGAAATTTTTTTTTTTTTTTTATTTATAAAAATGGAATTCGGCTGGGGGTACGAATCCCCTCATCACATGATTCAAGAAAATATCTTAAATCCATGTTGATGTCGAATTGGTACAGGTATCAATCAAGTGAATCTTTTTCCGATGGGTCAGTAAAAGTAAACAAAGCAAGTAGGTCGGTCTTGAAACAATTCACTGCATTTATTTATCAAAAAATAATAAAAATAATAATTTTACCCGCTTACTAGTTAAATCCAATTTCTTGTTCCTGAATGAGCTCCTATGCGTATATGTATATATCCCCATATATAGTACATATATAGATACATGCAGTAGACTCATAATGGAAAATGTCTAATTGATGAATTGAATAAACGGGCCCTTTTAACTCAGTGGTAGAGTAACGCCATGGTAAGGCGTAAGTCATCGGTTCAAATCCGATAAGGGGCTTTTTCACTAAACTCAAGTCTTAGTCTTCGTTTTCCGCGGAGAATAGAGATATTGTTGATAGTTCTAAAAAAAAAAAGAAAAGGGTAACCACCATTATAATGAGTTCTCATTATTATGAGTCATAGTTAGAAAATTGAAATTTATTCATTTTCATAATGACTAATTACCCTTATTAGGGGGAGTCTACTCTGTAGTGACATAGTAGCCCTCTTTCTTCATGTCTCATTATTCATTTCATTTGGTCTTGATACATAAATATTCTGGATATCCAATCCCTATTGTTAATCGTCAAACCAAAGTATTCCTACTTCTCCATTGTTCCTATCAAACCCACCGTAAAATTTTAAATCAAGAAAAAGTAAGTGGACCTGACCCATTGAATCATGACTATGTCAGCTATTCTGATATTTAAATTCGATATAATATAGATTAAATTGTAGAAGCGGATTTTTTCTTTGACCACGCAAGAATTTGTCGATATTTCTGATTTCATCCTCTTGTTACTGGATGCTCCACACAAAGAAATCGCTATTCTTTTCCGCTACATAAACTTATATATATATGTTATATATATATAAGTTTATTTCGAAAATCTATTTTTCAATATCTTTCCTTGATTTCAGAATCAGATATTGTTTTGTTGTTCCGCCAATGCAATAGAGAACAAATGCGAGAAAGGGGCTTTCATTTCCAGCCTATCATTATTTAATATTTAATTTAGGGTCATGGAAAAAATAGGGATTTTTTTTGCTTTGATCCCTTAAAAGATATACTCTGGAATATGAGTCATAGGACAGGACAATTCTGGGTTCAAATAGTTATATAGTAATAGTAAGGACTAATCGAATCGAGTTCATGGATTTTACCTAGGTCGTTTTGTGGCCCAATAGAAAAAAATTGTATCTTCGAAACCCGTTGTAAGGGGCATTGAACGAGGAATCGTCCATAGATAATCGAGCTATCGTATGCCCTGGAAATAATATGAGGTGTTCGGAAATGGTTGAAGTAGTTGAATAGGAGGATCACTATGACTATAGCCCTTGGTAGATTTACCAAAGAAGAAAAGGATTTATTTGATATTATGGATGATTGGTTACGGAGGGACCGTTTCGTTTTTGTGGGTTGGTCCGGCCTATTGCTCTTTCCTTGTGCTTATTTCGCTTTAGGAGGTTGGTTCACAGGTACAACTTTTGTGACTTCATGGTATACCCATGGATTAGCCAGTTCCTATTTGGAAGGTTGCAATTTCTTAACCGCTGCAGTTTCTACCCCTGCGAATAGTTTAGCACATTCTTTGTTGTTACTATGGGGCCCTGAAGCACAAGGGGATTTCACTCGTTGGTGTCAATTAGGCGGTCTGTGGACTTTTGTTGCTCTCCATGGTGCTTTCGGACTAATAGGTTTTATGTTACGTCAATTCGAGCTTGCTCGGTCTGTTCAATTGCG